AATGAATTGCCTGATAAAAGGATTACCTTGATAGGGTAAATCATGTATTAATATTACATTCATTATATTTAATAGAATTAAACTATTTCTAAAAGTATCAAAAACTTTTGTGCATCATACACCAAAATATAAAAAGATAAGCTAATTAAGCTACTGGGCTCATACCCCATTTATAAAGGTTCTAATCCTTTTCTTTTTAATTTTTAATAATTCATCAAAAATTATATTTTTCATAATTTTAGTGATAGGAACACTAATTTCTATCTCAGCTAATTCTTGATTAGGAGCTTGAATAGGTTTAGAAATTAATTTATTATCTTTTATCCCCCTAATAAGAGATAATAAATTAATATCAACAGAAGCCTCATTAAAGTATTTTCTAACACAAGCATTAGCTTCTTCAGTGTTCCTATTTGCTACAATTTTATTTTTATTAAATTCAAATAAAATTAATTCAAATTTTTTAATAGAAATAATAATTTTTTCTTCCCTTCTATTAAAAAGAGGTTCAGCCCCCTTTCATTTCTGATTCCCCAATGTAATAGAAGGATTATCTTGATTAAATGCTCTAATCTTAATAACATGACAAAAAATTGCTCCTTTAATACTAATTTCTTATATTATTTTTAAACCCTTAATTATTACTAGAATTATTCTATCAAGAATAATCGGTGCTTTAGGGGGATTAAATCAAACTTCTTTGCGAAAATTAATAGCTTACTCTTCTATTAATCATTTAGGATGAATATTAGCTGCTATATATGATAGAAATTTAATGTGAATAACTTACTTTGTATTTTATACATTTTTAACTTTTACAATAATTTTTATATTCAATATATTTAAAACATCTCACATTAATCAGTTATTTACTTTATCCTTTCATTCAAAAACAATGAAATTTTTCTTATTTTTTAATTTACTATCCTTAGGTGGATTACCACCATTTTTAGGATTTTTACCAAAATGATTAGTAATTCAATCCCTAACTATAAATAATCAATTATTTATATTAACTTTTATAGTTTTAATAACTTTAATTACACTATATTTTTACATACGATTATCCTATAGAGCATTCATACTTAACTATCATGAAAATAATTGAATAATTAATTCATCATATAATTCAAATTATTTAACAACTTTTATAACATATTCATTTTTTTCTTCCATAGGATTATTTATGATATTCTCCTTATATTTTTTGCTTTAAGGCTTTAAGTTAAATAAACTAATAGCCTTCAAAGCTATAAATATAAGAATAATCTTTTAAGCCTTAGTAAATATTTTACTCCTTTAGAATTGCAGTCTAACGTCATTATTGACTATAAAGCCAATTATTTATGATTAAAGAGAATAACTCTCATACATAGATTTACAGTCTATTGCCTAAATTTCAGCCATTTAATCGCAACAATGGTTATTCTCTACTAATCATAAAGATATTGGAACTTTATATTTTATTTTCGGGGCCTGAGCAGGAATAGTAGGAACTTCACTAAGAATTCTTATTCGAGCAGAATTAGGTCACCCAGGAGCACTAATTGGTGATGATCAAATTTATAATGTAATTGTTACAGCACATGCCTTTATTATAATTTTCTTTATAGTTATACCAATCATAATTGGAGGATTTGGAAATTGACTAGTACCTATTATATTAGGAGCTCCAGATATAGCTTTTCCTCGAATAAATAATATAAGTTTTTGACTTTTACCCCCAGCATTAACACTTCTTCTAGTAAGTAGTATAGTAGAAAATGGAGCTGGAACAGGATGAACTGTTTACCCTCCCCTATCATCTAATATTGCTCATGGAGGAGCTTCAGTTGACTTAGCTATTTTTTCCCTACATCTAGCTGGAATTTCCTCAATTTTAGGAGCTGTAAACTTTATTACTACAGTTATTAATATACGATCAACAGGTATCACTTTTGATCGAATGCCCCTATTCGTTTGATCAGTAGTAATTACAGCCTTACTTTTATTACTTTCTTTACCCGTACTTGCCGGAGCAATTACTATATTATTAACTGACCGAAATATTAATACTTCATTTTTTGATCCTGCAGGAGGAGGAGATCCAATTTTATACCAACATCTTTTTTGATTCTTCGGACATCCTGAAGTTTATATTTTAATTCTACCAGGATTCGGAATAATTTCTCATATTATTAGTCAAGAATCAGGTAAAAAGGAAACTTTTGGATCATTAGGTATAATTTATGCTATATTAGCAATTGGACTTTTAGGGTTTATTGTATGAGCCCATCATATATTTACAGTGGGAATAGACGTAGATACTCGAGCTTATTTTACATCAGCAACTATAATTATTGCTGTTCCAACAGGAATTAAAATTTTCAGTTGACTTGCTACTCTTTATGGAACTCAATTAAATTATTCCCCGGCTACTTTATGAGCTTTAGGATTTGTATTCTTATTCACAGTAGGAGGATTAACTGGAGTTGTTTTAGCTAATTCATCTATTGATATTATTCTACATGATACATATTATGTAGTAGCACATTTTCATTATGTACTTTCCATAGGAGCTGTATTTGCTATTATAGCAGGATTTGTCCATTGATATCCTTTATTTACTGGATTAACATTAAATACAAAGATATTAAAAAGTCAATTTACTATTATATTTATAGGGGTAAATTTAACTTTTTTCCCACAACATTTTTTAGGGTTAGCAGGTATGCCACGACGATACTCTGATTACCCTGATGCCTATACAGCCTGAAATGTAATTTCAACAATTGGATCTACAATTTCTTTATTAGGAATCCTTTTTTTCTTTTTTATTATTTGAGAAAGTTTCGCATCTCAACGACAAGTTATATTCCCTGTTCAATTAAATTCATCTATTGAGTGACTTCAAAATACTCCACCAGCTGAACATAGTTATTCTGAATTACCTTTATTAACTAATTTCTAATGTGGCAGACTAGTGCAATGGATTTAAGCTCCAGATATAAAGTATTTTACTTTTATTAGAATCACTAATGTCAACATGAGCAAATCTAGGTTTACAAGACAGTTCTTCTCCATTAATAGAACAATTAATTTTCTTTCATGATCATACTTTATTAATTTTAGTAATAATTACTGTTTTAGTAGGATACTTAATAGTTATACTATTATTTAATAAATATGTAAATCGATATTTATTACATGGACAAACTATTGAAATTATTTGAACTATTTTACCAGCAATCATTTTATTATTTATTGCTTTTCCTTCATTACGACTTTTATATTTATTGGATGAAATTAATGAACCTTCAATTACATTAAAAACTATTGGTCACCAATGATATTGAAGTTATGAATATTCAGATTTTAATAATATTGAATTTGATTCTTACATAATTCCTACTAATGAACTTTCTTTAGACAGATTCCGATTATTAGATGTAGATAATCGAATTGTACTACCAATAAATTCTCAAATTCGAATTTTAGTGACAGCTGCAGATGTAATCCATTCTTGAACAGTACCTGCTTTAGGAGTAAAGGTTGATGGAACACCAGGACGTCTTAACCAAACCAATTTTTTAATTAATCGACCAGGTTTATTCTACGGACAATGTTCAGAAATTTGTGGAGCTAATCATAGTTTTATACCTATTGTAATTGAAAGTATTCCTGTAAATTATTTTATCAAATGGATCTCTAGTAATATAAATTCTTCATTAGATGACTGAAAGCAAGTACTGGTCTCTTAAACCATTTTATAGTAAATTAGCACTTACTTCTAATGAAAAAAATTAGTTAAATTAATAACATTAGTTTGTCAAACTAAAATTATCAACTTATTGATATTTTTTAATTCCTCAAATAGCACCAATTGGTTGATTAAGTTTATTTATTATTTTTTCTATTGCATTTGTAATTTTCAATATAATAAATTATTACTCATTTATTCCTTCTATACCTAAATCAAGTGTTTCAATTAAATCACAAACTATAAATTCATTAAATTGAAAATGATAACAAATTTATTTTCAGTATTCGACCCTTCTTCTAGTATTTTTAATTTATCATTAAATTGATTAAGAACTTTTCTAGGAATCCTATTAATTCCATCTGCTTATTGACTTATACCTTCTCGATACCATATTTTTTGAAATAATATCTTATTAACCTTGCACAAAGAATTTAAAACTCTTCTAGGACCTATAGGAGCTAATGGTTCAACCTTCTTATTTGTTTCTCTATTTTCAATAATTTTATTTAATAATTTCATAGGATTATTTCCATACATTTTTACAAGAACTAGTCATTTAACTCTTACATTAACATTAGCATTACCTTTATGATTATGTTTTATATTATTTGGATGAATTAATAATACACAACATATATTTGCTCATTTAGTACCACAAGGAACTCCTGCTGTATTAATACCATTTATAGTCTGTATTGAAACAATTAGAAATATTATTCGACCTGGAACTTTAGCAGTACGACTAACTGCTAATATAATTGCAGGACATCTATTACTTACTCTTTTAGGAAATACTGGACCTACAATATCTTCTATTCTATTAAGAGTATTAATTATTACTCAAATTGCCTTATTAGTATTAGAATCAGCAGTTGCTATAATTCAATCATACGTATTCGCTGTACTTTCTACTCTTTATTCTAGAGAAGTAAATTAATGTCAACTCACTCAAACCACCCATTCCACCTAGTAGATTATAGCCCATGACCATTAACTGCTTCAATTGGAGCTATAACAACCGTTGCAGGAATAGTAAAATGATTTCATCAATATAATATATCTTTATTTTTATTAGGAAACCTTATTACAATTTTAACTGTTTACCAATGATGACGAGATGTTTCTCGAGAAGGAACTTTTCAAGGTCTTCACACTGAAGCTGTTACAACAGGATTACGATGAGGAATAATTTTATTTATTTTATCAGAAGTATTATTTTTTGTATCTTTTTTTTGAGCATTTTTTCATAGAAGACTATCTCCTTCGATTGAATTAGGGGCTATTTGACCTCCAATAGGAATCACTCCATTTAATCCCTTCCAAATTCCTTTATTAAATACTGTAATTTTACTAACATCAGGAATTACAGTTACTTGAGCTCACCACAGATTAATGGAAGGAAATCATTCTCAAGCAGCTCAAAGTTTATTCTTTACTGTAACATTAGGTATTTATTTTACAATCCTCCAAGCATATGAATATATTGAAGCTCCTTTTACTATTGCTGACTCAGTTTATGGATCAACATTTTTTATAGCAACAGGATTTCATGGAATTCACGTATTAATTGGAACCACATTTTTATTAATTTGTTTAATTCGACATTTAAATAATCATTTTTCAAAAAATCACCACTTTGGATTTGAAGCTGCTGCCTGATACTGACATTTCGTTGATATTGTATGATTATTCCTTTATGTATCAATTTATTGATGAGGAGGTTAATTAATTATCTATATAGTATAAAAAGTATATTTGACTTCCAATCATAGGGTCTATTATTAATAGTATAGATAATTTTATCAATTTTAACAATAAGTTTAGTTATTATAATCTTATCTATAGTAGTTATATTACTAGCTTCTATTTTATCAAAAAAAACATTAGTAGACCGAGAAAAATCATCCCCATTTGAATGTGGATTCGATCCTAAATCTTCCTCTCGTTTACCGTTTTCTCTTCGATTTTTCTTAATTACAATTATTTTTCTTATTTTTGATGTAGAAATTGCATTAATTTTACCAATTATTTGCATTATTAAATTTTCAAACCTTTTTATTTGAACTACTACATCAATTATTTTTATTTTAATTTTACTTATTGGTCTTTACCATGAATGAAATCAAGGGATACTAAACTGATCTAATTAATAGGGTTGTAGTTAACCATAACATTTGATTTGCATTCAAAAAGTATTGAATACTCAATCTACCTTGAATATGAAGCGATTAATTGCAATTAGTTTCGACCTAATCTTAGGTATTATTTACCCTTATTCTTTAATTGAAGCCAAAAAGAGGCTTATCACTGTTAATGATAGAATTGAAGTAAATCCTCCAATTAAAGAAGTATGATGTTCAAGAAAAAGCTGCTAACTTTTATCTTTTAATGGTTAAATTCCATTTATACTTCTTTAATTTGTATAGTTTAAAAAAAACATTACATTTTCATTGTAAAATTAAAAATTTCTTTTTTATAAATTACTAAAAAAAATTCACCATACATTCAAAGATAAATTTATCTCCCTAACATCTTCAGTGTTATACTCTAATTATAAGCTATTTGAATAAAAACAAATTATATACAAATACAATACTATAATTCAAAGAATAAAACTTAATAAATAAATCTTTAAATTATTATTTTGTAACACTTGATTTAATTGAGAATTTTTAACCAAATTATAATATAACTGTTGCCCTCCAAAATATTCTGATCAACCTTGATCAAATGATTTTACAACTAATTTACCAACAATTAATGGATAATTTATAATTCCATAAGTAGAAATATAAGGTATAAATCACATTGACCCTAAAAAATAAGAACTATTATAATTATTTAAAGCCCTATTAAAAAAAAATAGAGAAATATTAGAAATTAAATAACCTAACAACCCACCCACAATACAGACAAACAAAGTTAATAATTTTAAATAATAAGGTAAAATAATTACTATAGGACTAGAAAAAATTAGTCATCTTAACATACTACCTCCAAAAATACTTAAAATTAATAAACCTATTATACTCTTTAGTATAACTCAACCTTCATCATTTAACATATTTAAAGAAGAAAAGTTAGAATCTCTAGTTATAGTATAATACACTAAACGAAATGAATAGCAAACTGTTAAACCAGTCGAAAAAAAATATAAAAAAAAAGAAAATATATTAATGTAAGATAAAGAAACTATTTCTAAAATTAAATCTTTTGAATAAAACCCAGCTAAAAAAGGTATTCCACATAAAGCTAAATTAGCAACGTTAAAACAAGAAGACGTTAAAGGTATTATTAATCTTAATCTACCCATTAAACGAATATCTTGACAATTATTCATATTATGAATAATGGCTCCAGCACATATAAATAATAAAGCCTTAAATAAAGCATGAGTTAATAAATGAAAAAAAGCTAATTTATAATAACCTATCGATAAAATACTTATTATTAATCCTAATTGACTTAAAGTAGATAATGCAATAATTTTTTTTAAATCAAATTCATAATTAGCCCCTAATCCAGCTATAAACATAGTTAATCCAGAAATTAATAATAAAAAATTTCCTATTCAAGATCTTCTTAAAACAATATTAAATCGAATTAATAAGTATACACCTGCTGTTACCAAAGTAGAAGAATGAACTAAAGCAGAAACAGGAGTAGGAGCTGCTATAGCAGCCGGCAATCAAGAAGAAAAGGGAATTTGAGCACTTTTAGTTATTGCTGCCAATATAACTAAACTCCCAATAACTAATATTTCTAAATCACTTTTTATAACTTCTAAATAAAATACATAATTTCAACTTCCATAATTTAATATTCAAGCAATTGCTAATAATAATGCAACATCTCCAATTCGATTAGACAAAGCTGTTAATATTCCAGCATTATAAGACTTTACATTCTGAAAATAAATTACTAAACAATAAGAAACTAATCCTAAACCATCTCAACCTAATAAAATTCTAATTAAATTAGGACTAATAATTAATAATATTATTGAACTAACAAATATCAATACCAATATAATAAATCGATTAATTTTATAATCACTTCCTATATACTCCTTTCTGTAAAAAATTACTAAAGAAGAAATTATTAATACAAAAGATATAAAAATTAAACTTATTCAATCAAATAATAAAGTTATAATAATATTTATTGAATTTAAAGAAACTACTTCTCACTCAATAAAAATTCTATAATCATTCATAATAAAAATAATACCTAATAAAAAACTAGATAATCTAAAAAAAAACAATCTAATAAATCTAATTGTACAAATTGATAAATATTTCACGATTTAAAGAAAAAAAATTTCATCATTGACACCACAAATCAATATTTTATTTTAAACTATTTAAACATAATCATAATATACATATATCTCCCTTTAAAATTAATAAATTCAATGGAAATCAATGTAAAAATAATAACAAAAATTCTCGAACAGAACCCCCACTAAATGAATACGCCCCTGAAAAAATTTTCCCATGTTGTCTATATGCATATAAATATAAAGTATAAGCAGCTCTAAAAAAAGATAATAATGATAACATTAACATTGAAACTCAAGATCAACTAACAATTCTATTAATTAAAGAAATTTCCCCTAACAAATTTAATGTAGGAGGAGCAGCTATATTAGCAGAACTTAATAAAAATCATCATAAAGCCATAGAAGGTATAAAATTTAATAATCCTTTATTAATCAATAATCTACGACTACCTAACCGTTCATAAGAAATATTTGCTAAACAAAATAATCCTGAAGAACATAATCCATGAGCAATTATTAAAGTATAAGAACCACAAATCCCTGAATAAGTTATTGTTATTAATCCAGCTAAAACAATTCCTATATGAGCAACTGAAGAATAAGCAATTAAAGCCTTCAAATCTGTTTGACGTAAACAAATTAAACTTACTAACACACCTCCCACTAATCTAACTCTTACTCAAATATAATTAAACTTTAATCCTATTAACTGTAAAAAAGGAAGAACTCGTAATAAACCATAACCTCCTAATTTCAATATAATTCCAGCTAAAATTATAGAACCAGAAACAGGAGCTTCTACATGAGCCTTAGGTAATCATAAATGGACTAAAAATATCGGTATTTTAACTAAAAAAGCCATTACTAATGAAAAATACAAAAGTTCTAAATCAAACATATAATTATTTAATAAATAAAAATTTATAGTACCTGTAAACTTATAAATATAAAAAATTCCTACTAATATAGGTAAAGAAACCAATAAAGTATAAAATAATAAATAAACACCTGCTTGTAAACGTTCAGGTTGATAACCCCAACCTAAAATAAGAAATAAAGTAGGAATTAATCTTCTTTCAAAAAATAAATAAAATATAAACAATCTTATTCTTCTAAAAGTTAACACTAATAAAACTAATAATAAAATCATATTAACTAAAAATAAATTAACATAATTATTATATTTGAAAACTGATTCTCTAGCCATTAATATCAAAGAAACAATTCATAGTCTTAACAAAATTAACCCATAAGAAATTATATCACAACCAAAAAAATAAGAAATAGACATAAAATAATTTCTATATATATTTATTAAAATAAAAATAAATCTTAATAAAAAAAGAAAACTTTGAACCATTCAATAAGTATTATATATTAAACATAAAGGAAATAAAAATAAAATAAAAATAATAATTTTTAACATTGTAAAATATTAAATCTTTGAAAATAATCATTACCATGAGTACGAATTATTCTAACCAAAATAGAAAGACCTAATGCACCTTCACACACACTAAAAGTTAAAAATATTATTCTAAAAAAAAATTCAAAATTAAGCATATTTAAATAAATAAATAATAATAAAAACAATCTCAAAACAATATATTCTAATCTCAATAATATTGATAGTAAATGCTTACGATTAGATACAAAAGTAAACACCCCTATAATAAATAAAACACTCGATAAAAATCAATTTAAAATTGTTAACATTAGTTTTAATAGTTTAATAAAAACATTGGTCTTGTAAATCAAAAATAAGATATAATCTTTTAAAACTTCAAGAGAAAAGAAATTACTTTATCATTAATCCCCAAAATTAATATTTTAATTAAACTACCTCTTGATATTATACAATGAATTTTATTAACATTATTACTTATCTTTAATTTTATTTTTTTTAATATAAAACATCCTTTAGCCATAGGACTAACTCTATTAATTCAAACAACATTAATCTGTTTAACATCTGGATTAATAACTAAAACATTTTGATTTTCTTACATTTTATTTCTAGTATTTTTAGGAGGAATACTAGTATTATTTATTTATGTAACATCACTAGCATCTAATGAAATATTTTCATTTTCTATTAAATTAATAATCACAACAACTATCATATTTATATTAAGAATTATTTTTCTAATTTTCATTGATAAAAATATTTTAACACAATATATAAATATAGAAATTAAATCAATTTTTAATATAGACTCTTATATTTTAGAAAATTCTTTATCTCTTATAAAACTATATAATTATCCAACCAATTTATTAACTATTATACTAATAAATTATCTATTAATTACCTTAATTGCAGTAGTAAAAATTACTAAAATATTTAAGGGACCTTTACGACCCATATTTAACTAATGAACAAACCTTTACGAGTAAAACACCCTATTCTTAGAATTGCAAACAGAGCTTTAGTAGATTTACCAGCACCTATTAATATTTCTGCATGATGAAATTTCGGATCTCTTTTATTTCTTTGTTTAATAATTCAAATTCTTACAGGATTATTTCTAGCCATACATTATACAGCAGATATTAACTTAGCTTTTAATAGAGTTAACCACATCTGTCGAGACGTAAATTATGGTTGATTACTACGAACTATACATGCTAATGGTGCATCATTTTTCTTTATTTGCATTTATTTACATGTCGGACGAGGAATTTATTATGGGTCATATTTATTCACGCCCACTTGATTAGTAGGAGTAATTATTTTATTTCTAGTTATAGGAACTGCCTTTATAGGATACGTTTTACCCTGAGGACAAATATCCTTCTGAGGAGCTACTGTAATTACAAATCTTCTTTCCGCTATTCCTTACTTAGGTATCGATCTAGTTCAATGAGTGTGAGGAGGATTCGCAGTTGATAACGCTACTCTTACACGATTTTTTACATTCCACTTTATTTTACCTTTTATTGTTCTTGCAATAACTATAATTCATATTTTATTTTTACATGAAACTGGATCTAATAACCCTATAGGATTAAATTCAAATATTGATAAAATTCCATTTCACCCATATTTCACATTTAAAGACATCGTAGGGTTTATTGTAATAACTATAATTTTAATCTTATTAGTACTAATTAATCCTTACTTACTAGGAGACCCAGATAATTTTATTCCAGCTAATCCTTTAGTTACCCCCGTTCACATTCAACCTGAATGATACTTTCTATTTGCATATGCAATCTTACGATCTATTCCTAATAAATTAGGAGGAGTAATTGCACTTGTTCTGTCTATTGCTATTTTAGCTATTCTTCCATTTTACCATTTAAGAAAATTCCGAGGAATTCAATTTTATCCAATTAACCAAATTCTATTTTGATTAATAACTGTTACTGTAATTTTATTAACATGAATTGGAGCTCGACCAGTTGAAGAACCATACGTTTTAATTGGTCAAATTTTAACAGTAGTTTACTTTTCTTACTTCATATTTAACCCATTAATTATTAAATGATGAGATAATTTATTAAATTAGTTAATGAGCTTGAAATAAGCATATGTTTTGAAAACATAAGATAGAAATTTAATTTTCTATTAACTTTACTAAAAAAAATTATTTAAATTCAATAAACTAAAAAAATTTTAAATCCTACAAAAAATAATAAAAAATTTAATGAAAAAGGTAAAAATCTTTTTCAAGCTAAATATATCAACTTATCATATCGAAATCGAGGTAAAGTACCACGAACTCAAATAAATATAAAAGAAATAAAAGTTAACTTTACATAAAATAATAAAGAAAATACATCTCTGCCTAAAAATATTACACAAAATAATATTCTTATAAATAAAATACTTGCATATTCTGCTAAAAAAATTAAAGCAAATCCCCCTCTTCTATATTCTACATTAAACCCAGAAACTAACTCAGACTCTCCTTCTGCAAAATCAAAAGGAGTTCGATTAGTTTCTGCCAAGGAAATTCTAAATCAAACTAAAGCTATAGGAAATATAATAAATAAAAATCAAATAAATAATTGGTACTTATAAAATATTAATATATTATAACCCCCAATTAAAAAAACAAAACTTAATAAAACTAAAGCTAATCTAACTTCATAAGAAATAGTTTGAGCAACAGCTCGCAATCCTCCTAGTAAAGCATAATTAGAATTAGAAGATCAACCAGCAATTATTACTGTATAAACCCCTAAACTAGTACAACACAAAAAAAATAACAACCCTAAATTAAAAGAAAAAAGTTTAACAAATAAAGGTATACACATTCAAACCATTAAAGAAAGAAATAAAGAAAAAATAGGAGAAAAATAATAAGAAATATAATTTGATAATAAAGGATAAGTTTGTTCCTTAGTAAATAATTTGATCGCATCACAAAAAGGTTGAGGAATTCCTGCAATACCAACCTTATTAGGACCCTTACGAATTTGAATATATCCTAAAACCTTTCGTTCTAAAAGTGTTAAAAAAGCAACTCTTACTAATACAAAAATAATTAATAATAATCCACTAATAATAAATAATAAATTTTCTACAAAAAACAAGTACTATTTGTGATAAAACTCACATAAATAAATTCTAAATTTATTGCACTAATCTGCCAAAATAGTGTACATTAATTATATTCAATTTTAAAATAATTATTTATTAAATATTAGGTCCTTTCGTACTGAAATATTTTTATTTATTAAAGATAGAAACCAACCTGGCTTACGCCGGTTTGAACTCAGATCATGTAAGAATTTAAAAGTCGAACAGACTCAAAATTTAAGCGACTACACCTAAAATTATATCTTAATCCAACATCGAGGTCGCAATCTTTTTTATCGATATGAACTCTCCAAAAAAATTACGCTGTTATCCCTAAAGTAACTTATTTTTTTAATCACTATAAATGGATCAATTATTCATAAATTAATGTTAAAAAAAAATTAAAAGTTTATTAAATTTTAATATCACCCCAATAAAATATAATTAATTATTATAATAAAACCTATCTACAAAATTCCAATAATTCATATATAAAGATTTATAGGGTCTTCTCGTCTTTTAATTTTATTTTAGCTTTTTAACTAAAAAATAAAATTCTATTATAAATTTATATGAAACAGTTAATATCTCGTCCAACCATTCATACCAGCCTTCAATTAAAAGACTAATGATTATGCTACCTTTGCACAGTTAGTATACTGCGGCCATTTAAATAATTCAGTGGGCAGGCTAGACTTAAAAAAAAATTCAAAAAGACATGTTTTTGTTAAACAGGCGAACATTATTTTTGCCGAGTTCTTTATAAAAACTTTTCAATTATTATTATTCATACAATATAATATACTAATTTTATCATTATTTTTTCATTTTTATAATTAAAATAAATACTTTAATACATAATTAAAATTTAATAAATAATCATCAAAATAAAATAAATTATAACACTTTCACCAATAATAGCTATTTCTAAGCTTATATTTATTAAATTATTTAATAATTTTTAATAATTTATTTCATAGCTTATCCCATAAAATATTAAAATAAAACAATTATTTAATTAATATACTTAATTAAATAATATGAAATTTCTAAATTAAATTTATTTCTTAAAGAACTAGATACCTTTAAAAACGAATAACATTTCATTTCTAATATATTATATAAAATAATTTTGTCACATTAACTCTTATAATATATTAACTCTTTTAAAATCGAGAAAATTAACATCAATAATTTTTATTAGATAAACCCTGATACACAAGGTACAATAAATTAAATTTTCTTTTTAAATATTAATTTTTCAATGTATTTCAATTTTCTTTCACAATACTATTTAACTATAATTAAAATTATTTTTTCTTTATAAAATACTTAAACAAATCACTAAATAATTACTTTTAATAATTTAATAAAAAAAAAAAATTAATTAATAAATAAAAAATAATCAATTTATATTGATTTGCACAAAAATCTTTTCAATGTAAATGAAATGCTTTACTAAATAAGCTTTAAATTGCATTCTAGGTACACTTTCCAGTACATCTACTATGTTACGACTTATCTTACCTTAATAATAAGAGTGACGGGCGATGTGTGCATATTTTAGAGCTATAATCAAATTATTAATCTATATAATTTTACTATCAAATCCACTTTCAATAAATTTTTCAAATTTATATCCATTTAAATAATTTTATTGTAACCCATCAATACTTAAATATAAGCTACACCTTGATCTGATATATTTTCTTTTTAAAAATCTTGAAAATTAACTTTCTTATAAAATATTCTAATAACGACGGTATATAAACTGAATACAAACTTAAGTAAGGTCCATCGTGGATTATCGATTACAAGACAGGTTCCTCTGAATAGACTAAAATACCGCCAAATTTTTTAAGTTTCAAGAACATAACTACTACTACCTTAGTTTTTAAACATACATTTTAAATAATAGGGTATCTAATCCTAGTTTATTAATAAAATTTATAAGCTTTAATTATTTTATTTAAAATTAACATAAATTTAAAATTTCACCTAATAAATTTATTTTTATTTTATAATAATCAATTTAACTTAAACTAAAAAAATTTATTTGCATTATTCGTATAACCGCGGCTGCTGGCACAAATTTAGCCAATACTCTTCAATATTACTATTTCTAAGTTTCCTTAATTAATAATACTAATTACTGCGACTAATAAAAAATTATTTACTATTAAAATAAATAATAATTCCCACAAAAATTTACATATAAATTAAACTAATAATAAATTTAAAAGCCAAAATAAAACTTTATATAATTAAAATAAAAATCAAAATAAATAATTCTAATAAATTAAACTTACATAAATAAATTTATTTAGTATAAACAATTTACAATTACATACACAACAATTATATAAAACATGAAAACTCTATTATATATTATATATAGGCAAAGAATAATTATATATATTATATATATATTAATACATTTATAATAATTAAAATATTAACATAAAATTATATAATTAATAAACAAAAAAAAAAAAAAAACCAGTGATTTTTTTTTTTAGAAAAATAACCACATATAAAATAAATTTACTAAAAAAAATAAATTAAATAAATAAATAATTTTTAATTGGTTACTAACTGGATATTCAAAATTATCAATCCTAACATGAAAACTCTATTATTACGA